AATAATCGGAACTATTGTATCAAGCTTTTTCATAACAATTTTGATTAGAGATGAATTTTGTAACATTTGACTTCGTACCACTGAAAGATTTAGCCTAATACTTAAAAAATAACCCAAAAAGTGAAATGAATGCTGGGATAATTGGTTTATATCGATCGTTCTTGGTTGAGACCAAATATCAAAATGACATTGCCATAAATAGATAAAATAGTATTTCCATTTATTTATCAAAAGAGGCGTATTCTTTGAAACCAGAATTGATTTTCCTTGATATCTAACATAATGGATGAAAGGATCCCTGCAGGATGATAAGGTATATGAGAAATTCTTAACAAATATTTCTGCAAGATGTTCTATTTTTTCATAGAAAAAAATTCGCTCAAAAAAAACGCGAAAATATTTCAATCGTAACTGAGAGGATTTATTACGTAGAAAAAGAAAGATAGATTCGTATTCCCATACATATAAATTATATAGTAGTAAGAAAAATCTTGGATTACTTTTTAAAAAAAAAGTAGAAATCGATTTTTTTGGAGTAAAAAAACTGTTCTCGTCACAATAGTAATAAAAAAACAACCTTAATAAGTGAAAGAAAAAGACATCTTTTATCCAATATCGAAAGATTTGAACCAAGATTTCCAGATGGATAGGATAGGGTATTCTTATATCTGACTTATGATTGAAATATATAAATTTATCTTCGAAAAAAGGAAAAATGGAATGAATTGATCCCAAATTTGGATAAGATTTTACGATTTCTAACTCTTTTAAGGAAGATATATATAATTGTAGAGAAAATAGAATCTCTAGAACGACAACAAAACCTTCGAATATTATTTGAGAATAATAATTATTGTTATAACCCCAAAAAGGATTTTTGTTAGAATCATTAACAATAATGATCAAATGAGTCTGTTGATACATTCGAGTAATTAAACGTTTTACAATTAGTAAACTAAATTTATTATTATTATTATAACCTACATTTTCCACAAAAATGGATCCACGACTATAAGCGAGTCCATAAATATACTCCCGAAAAAAAAGCGGGTATAGGATGTCCCGGTGACGAGATCTATGGAGTTCTAAAAATACGCGATATTCCTCCATTTTAAAAAATCCTATTTAGTCAAATAAAGAATCAGAGATTCATTGGATTATCAAATGATACATAGTGTGATATGGTCAAAACAGGGAATTCTATATATATCTAAATTTGAATATATAAATAAAAAACGAATTCTATATATTGTATATAGATACCTAGAAAACAAGCAAAACCTATCAACGGACTCGCTCTAATCGCTTTTTCCACCTAATTTTTGTTCTAGGATAACAAGCTAGTTAGGAATCCTTTATTTTTTTCAACCCAATCACTCTTTTGATTTTGGAAAAAAATATCTTTATCAATATACTCTTTCTTTTACACATACACATTTCTCGCTATCCCCAAATTTAATGGAAAATTGCTTTATAGTTAGGACTCATAATAAAAATAAATAATCCATTCACAGGAAAAGCTTTTCCCACATAAAGCACTAACCTCTTTTTAACGTATAATTAGATGGGGTAATCATTCAAATACAAAATAAATGAAAGCTCGTTACTTTTTGTTTCCCTATAATTAGAGCCGCCAAGCTCTATCCCTTTATAAATTAAACCCAACTGAATTTTTTTGTTCCGAGCCAAGAATTCAAACAAAAATTTGGACCGGATACATATAAGAGTGAAATACTTTTCGAATTCGTGATTGATTGATACGACATGCTACTTTTTCCATTCATTCCCTTCTGGATCAGTCGTGGTTTTACAAACTCTACCGATGGTATGGACGAACAAATTGCTTCATAGAAATGTGTAAAAAATGGAGTCGCTCTTAAAAGCCGAGTACTCTACCATTGAGTTAGCAACCCCAAATACTATTTATTTATTAAATTTATAAATAGGATGGGTGTGTATATCCAATCGCAATAAAAACAACACAAATAAAAGATTGAATTGTCTAAAAAAATATTAGACATTCAAAAATGGAAAAAACTCAAAATATCGAAGGCGAATAGATTCTCAACATAAAAATGAACAGATAAAACCAAAAATTTTCTCTCAAAAAATAAAAAATGATAGACCACCCCTTGATATCCACTATTTACTATGTTATCCATTCTACATTATTCTATATTAAATTTTTTGATTAATATATATGTATGTATTATTTCGTTTTTTATTTACCTCTCAATTCAAATTCAATTAATTACCTTTCAATCATAATCAAACAAATAAGGGATTCCTTGTTTTTGTATCGTAGAAAATCCACCATTTGATAAATTAAATGGAGCCTATAATTAACATAAGTAAATGGATCCATTTATTCACGATCGGATTATATTTATTTGATACACTGTTGTCAATATTAGTATTGAAAAAAAGAATAAATTGAGAAAACAAATAAAATGGAACAACCGCCCTATGTATGTTATGTGAAAAAACATCGAAAAACTAA